AGCAGGCGTTGACGTTTTCCCAGAATTTTTCGTAGACCTCTCTGAGATAAATAGTCTTTTTTGTGCAATTCCAAATGTAAAGTAAGTCTTCGTATCTTATTGGTAAAACTTAATACTTGAAATTCAACAGATCCCCAGTTTTCTTCTTTTTCTTTTTGTGAAATAACGGAAATTAATGAATTTTTTACCATAAAAGAATCCCCCCCCCTTTTTTTTTTTTACAAATATTAATTTTAACGATCAGTAATAATAATGCCAGTTATTTAAATTTTGAATCTGGTATACACAATTTTTTTTTTTTTATGGAATCCTAATTTTATGTGATAAGATAAATCAATCCAATTGAAAATTCGATTCGGATAGGGATACAAAAGAATAGTCCATTTTTGTTTTGCATTTTCAAAAGATAAAATTTTTAATCTCAAGTTAAGAAGATTTTGTTGATTCGTTTTTAAATAAAATGGATGCGTCATTGAATTAGTATCATATATTTAGAATGAGATGTAAGACAAGTCATGTGTGCATCTGTTTGCTTTTATATACCCAGATATGGTACAGGATATATAAGAAAAATGTATCATCAACGAATTTTTAATCGTGGGTACATATGTATCCTTAACATACTGAAACGACTACCATTATTGGTATCAAACCAATAGCGATTCATACAAGCTAAATCTTCGAATCGATAATTGGGCCAAAGAAAGAATTTAAATTTAATTAATTTATTTCTATCAGGATCTTTATTTTTATCCAAGAATTTACCCCAATTTTTTACTTTCTTCCCAGTGCAAAATATTGGATTTCTATCCACACCATGCCTTGTTTTTGAATTGAAACAAATTTGAATTCTCAATTCTCTACGACGTCTAGCCGATAAAATATTTTCAGGAACAAGCAAATCAGAATAATTCTTTTCGCTATTTCCAGTTATTCTTTGATGATGCCCTGAAATGGATTGATAAAAATCCTTCTTATCAACATATCTTTGCTCTCGGTATCTTTGATTAATTCGATGCCTACTCTTATGAACTAATGAAATACCTATGGTTTGATACATAAGAAACTGTCCATCTTTTTTTACAGACAAACGAAGGGGTTCGATAATCAATATCCCCCTTTTTATCAATTCTGTAAGAGTTAAATTCTTCTGAATCAGCATTACATCCAGATGCATTTCTCTCCTTTGAATAGAGGATATAGTAATTTTTCTTGGATTTCGCAGTCGAAGCAGGAAACAATATACTTTAATATTATTGATAATTCTTTGATTCAAAGCAGCATTCCATCTCAATTGAAAAAGTAAATACCTTTTCAAGAAGAAATCCAGTTCTGCTTCCGTATTACTCTTGTATTGTTTTTTCTTTTTACGTTTTTTCATGTCTAATTCCGAATAATCTTCTTCAATATTTTTTTGTTGGTTTGAGAAAACGGATACAAGATTTCCTTGGTTTTGTGCATGTGATCTAAGATTTCTTTGATCTGCGTATTCTTTTTCTTTTTGATTCTTTAATTCCATTTTTTTTTTTTCATTCGATGGTCTAATTCCCTTTTGCTTTCTATTGATGTTTTTATTTTCACTAACATTTTTATTTCTATTAAAATTAAAAAAAAGTAATTTGCTTGGTATAAACCATGGTTTCATTTTATATGTATTATAAAGTAGTAAAAATTCTGGGAAGAACCAAAGTTCTAGAGTCGCTATAGGACGACTTATTATTTCTTCATTCATTCCCATCCAATCCAAAAATATTTTTTTTTTATTTTTATTGGGTGAATTGATTTCTTTATTTTGATGAATCATAAGATAAAAAAGATCTTTTTTTTCAATTTTATCAATTATTTGATAATTATTAGTTCCGGTCTTAGTATTTTTATTATTGTTGGTATCGATCTTGACCCAGGCCTCAATATGTATTTTATTTTTAAGACAAAAATTTAGAAATTTCCAATCAAAATATTTTCTATCCAGATTTTTTTTCATATATATATATGAAATATATATATATATAATATCCCTTTTTCCTAGATAATTATTGAGAGGGATATCCTCTGGTATATTAAAAAATTTGCCTTTATGTTTATGTGTGTTGTAATTATAAGAACTCTCTTGATTCTTATTTACTTGGAATGGTGATCCATAAATATAGGGGTTCCTCTTATTTTCATAATTAATAGATCTATAAGATAAAAGATTATATTTATAGTATTTTTGAAAATTATCTTTTTGGTTTGATAACGAATATACTTCATAATCATTTTTTTTTTTATAATGAATTAATTGGTCTTTTTCATATGAATCCTCTTTGATGAAATCTTGATTTTGAATTGTACGACATTTATTTCGCCATTTTTGTACTATTAATCTAGACCATCTAATCTTAGATAAATCGTATTGATAATGACCTCTTAACCAGTTTTTCCATTGATTTATTCCAGAATTCCGAAGTTTCTTATGTCTTAATTCGGAATGAATTATTCCTTGTATTCCAAAATAATCTTTTATTGAAGTCTTAAGAAAAAAAGATATTCTGTGAGATTGAAGAGTAGATATTAACTTATCCAAGTTCTTAACTTGGGTTTCAGATAATTTGTAAAATACATATGCTTGTGACAAGGAGGATAAGTCACAAAAATTCTTCTGTAAATTCTTATTACTAAGATTAGAAAGTGACTTTTTTGTAGTCGAAATAAAGTGCATTTTTTTTTGATTTGTTTTGTTTTTGTAAATAGATTTATCAATAATTTTGTTTGTTGATTGAAGAAAAAGTTGTATATTAATTCTAGAAATAGTCATGATAGATAGAAGGATATCTATGTATATCTTTTCAGTGACAATTTTTATAAAATAATGTAATTTACGGATTAATTGAGCATCTCTTCTCCCAGGAAGACTAAAAGAAAATCTTTTTAATATTGTCCAAATATTTTTTGGTAATTCTAAAACAGTATATGTAAAATGAGAAATAAAAAAATCGAAATGACTTGTTTTATTCGGACTAACATTTATTCTTATTACTGGAGTCACTTTTTTTTTCTCTTTTGTAATTCTTTCTATTTGATTTCTGATTGTGCTTGTTCTAGCAGTAAGATCCTTCATTTTTTTTTCTGTCAGGAAATAATTTGTCCAATCTATGGATCGAATTCGACTAAATGATTCATGAATTATCTGATTGCGAGTTATAGAATCTTTTTCGTTTTTAGTTTCGCTTGAATTATATCTTTCTCTCAATTTCAATAATAGAATTGGATTTACTTTTGAAAGTTCTTTTATTATTCTTTTTAAAAATAGAATGTTTTTTAAAATCCATTTTTTTGTTTTTTTTGAGATATTTTTAAAAAATTGTGTTCTTTCTTTTAAAACTTTTAGAACTCGAAAATACTTCTTTTTCCATTTTCCAATTCTTTTTTCGAGTTTATTAAAAATGGGTTCAAAAAAGGAAGGCCGTTTTCGGGGAGAACAAAAAGGAAGTTCAGCTTCCATTCCCCAAACTGTTAAAAAACAAAAATCATCTTTTTGCCCTTTCTTTTTCATTCGATCTGTATGAGAGGTCCGTGGCTTAGATCTGTGCCAAGGTTTCAGACAGAAAGGAAATAGTATCTTTATCTGAATGCCGTCTAGTAACCAATTTTTCGGAAATTCTGTTTCTGATAATTGAACACCATTATAGGTACATTTAACATGCATTTCTCTATTCCATTCCTTTAAATCCTCAGACCACTCAGGAAATTGCAATAATAGCATACGGCCCATATTTTTAGCTATTATCAATGAAGGTAATACAATATATTTTCTAAGAGTCGATTGAGTTATTAACATGGAACCTCTTATTACTTGAGCAAATGGAATGGTATCCCAGGCTTCTGCTATTTCTATCCGCGCTTTCTCTTTTCTTTTGTTTTCATCTTTTTTGTCCTTCTCCCTTTTCTCCCCTTCTTTTATCTCTTCTTCTATAGAATCTGAAATTTTGAATTCTGCTCTCTTTTCTATCCAGTTTCGAAAAATGAGTTTCATCAGTCCGGATATATCAAAAGAAAAAAGTCGTGATTTGTCTATTCTGTCCAAAAAAAGTGGTGAATGCACATTTGCTTGAAAGAGTTCCCAAATAACTGTTTTACGTCTTTGGGCTCGCATAGAGCCTTTGATTATGTCTCGACGAAAATCTGATTGTTGTGAATAGCGTATTAAAGCCACTTCGTCTGTTTGATCTTTATTATTAGTATCGGTATTTCGCCGATTATTAGTCAAAATCACTACACGTTTGGCTTTTCTTGAACGAATCTGATAATCTACTGGTACTTCTTCTTCACTTTCTCCTTCCTGTTGTTCCAATTCATTGATCAATTTGTATGACCATCGAGGGACTTTTTTAATGATTTCTTTTATTCTAATAGAAATAGTTTTTTTTTTTTTATCATTAGGATCAGTTATAATTGCATTGAATAAAAATTTCAAAAATTTGGTTTCATTTTCTGAATCCATTCTTCCTGGTTCTTGGTTTGAAAATAAAGAAGGTTCTTTCAAATTGAAATTGGGTTTTGATTCTCTATCGAATTGACTGATTAAAGTCAAGAAATGACTAATTTTTGTTGATAATGGTTTTTTATCAAATAGATCTATTTTCTGTTCAAATTCCTGGTAATCAATATCAGTAAGAAAGATAGTATGAATCCTATTTGTTTCTATAAAATTTTCTATCGAAGTTTCATTTATGATTAAAGGTAAAAACCATTTTTTGATTGTTCCACGTTGTGGCCCATTCAAGAAAGGATCATATATTTTTGGCAAGTATTCTTTTTTAATCTCATCATTACACAATCGAATCCTTTTTTCGAGTATATCCAGGGAAAGAGATCCTTTGTCTAGAACCTTAATTCTATTTATCAATTCGTTGTTTAGATTGTTACTTTTTTGTTTGTTGGTAGAAATCCAATGATTATACAGTTCATCAAAGGAGAGTTTTTCTATTATGAACAAGGATATTTTTCTTTGTATCATT